TTCTTTTAGTTGCGTTAATAGGCGCAATTGCTGTAGCTCGTCAATAATCACTTTTTATAGAATCAAAATCAAACTGTATTCTGGACTATCACATTCATTTCCTTTCTATTCTATTTGAATTCATGTATAAAAAAATTATTGACTTTATTAGTTCGATCTATTACCAATATATTTCTTTATTTTCTTACTTGGTATGTTCTAGTTAATCTAATTAGTGCAATTTTTGGTCATATTGAAATGAATCGAGATTGATAAGGAGTTAGTTAATGATGCTCGAACATGTACTTGTTTTGAGTGCCTATTTATTTTCTGTCGGTCTATACGGATTGATCACGAGTCGAAATATGGTTAGGGCTCTTATCTGTCTTGAACTTATATTCAATGCGGTTAATATCAATTTTGTCACATTTTCTGATTTTTTTGATAGCCGTCACTTAAAAGGATCCATTTTCGCAATTTTTGTTATAGCTATTGCAGCCGCTGAAGCAGCCGTTGGACTTGCTATTCTTTCAGCAATTTATCGTAATAGAAAGTCAATTCATATCAATCAATCCAATTTATTGAATAAATAGTATTCATCGTATAAATTGAAATATTATCAACCAAATTAAATAAAATCATCAGATCTAGCTCATAAATTCTCTTCTTGCTCGTATCTAAAGAGAAAAAACAAAGGATTGTGGCTAGATTTCATAAGCCGATTGAGACCTAAATTGATTGAAAAAAACAACTCCACCAACTCATTGATTCATCTACTAGATAAATAGCTTTTCTATAGTTTTTTTGAGTTATGAGTTAGAAGTTTAGTAGATTGAAAATTTTTACCGTTCAAAAAAGAGATCCAATGTCGCATTCAGTCAAGATTTTTGATACATGTATTGGGTGTACCCAATGCGTTCGAGCCTGCCCCACGGATGTATTAGAAATGATACCTTGGGACGGCTGTAAAGCGAAACAAATTGCTTCTGCTCCAAGAACAGAGGATTGTGTCGGTTGTAAGAGATGTGAATCTGCTTGTCCAACGGATTTTTTGAGTATTCGGGTTTATTTATGGGATGAAACAACTCGGAGCATGGGTCTAGCTTATTGATACGTTTCTAAAAAGAATAGTTGAATTCATCTGATTTGTTTTACCGAGAAAAGCCGTCCTTAAAAAAACTTTTTTACGCACGGCTTTTCTGGCCCAAGCCTATCTTGTCTTTACCACGAATTATTTTCCTTGGTTAACAATAATTATATTTTTCCCATTATCTGTCGGTTCCTTAATTTTTTTTCTTCCCCATAGAGGAAATAAGGTAATTCGGTGGTATAGTATTTGTATATGTATTTTAGAACTCCTTTTAACAACCTATCTAGTCTCTTATCATTTCGAATCAGATGATCCATTAATACAACTAGTTGAAGACTATAAATGGATCAATTTCTTTGAGTTTCATTGGAAATTAGGAATAGATGGACTTTCTGTTGGACCTGTTTTATTAACGGGATTTATCACTACTTTAGCTACTTTAGCAGCCTGGCCAGTTACTCGGGATTCTCGATTATTTTATTTTTTAATGTTAGCAATGTATAGCGCTCAAATAGGCTCGTTTTCTTCTCAAGACCTTTTACTTTTTTTCATCATGTGGGAGTTAGAATTAATTCCGATTTATCTACTTCTATCTATATGGGGAGGAAAGAAACGTATGTACTCGGCAACCAAATTTATTTTGTACACGGCGGGAGGTTCTGTTTTTCTCTTAATGGGAGTTCTGGGGCTGGGTTTATATGGTTTGAATGAGCCAACATTAGATTTTGAAAGATTAATTAATCAGCCGTATCCTATGTCCTTAGAAATACTATTTTATAGTGGATTTTTTATTGCTTTTGCTGTCAAATCACCAATTTTACCTCTACATACATGGTTACCAAATACCCATGGAGAAGCTCACTACAGTACTTGTATGCTTTTAGCCGGAATCTTATTAAAAATGGGAGCATACGGATTGATTCGAATTAATATAGAATTATTACCTCACGCTCATTCTATATTTTCTCCTTGGTTGTTAATAATAGGTACACTACAAATAATCTATGCAGCTTCAACATCTTCCGGCCAACCAAATTTAAAAAAAAGAATAGCCTATTCCTCAGTATCTCATATGGGTTTCATACTTGTAGGCATTGGTTCTATAACCAATGCAGGACTGAATGGAGCCCTTTTACAAATAATCTCTCACGGATTTATTGGGGCCGCCCTGTTTTTCTTGGCAGGAGCGAGTTATGATAGAATCCATCTTGTTTATCTCAACGAAATGGGCGGAGTAGCTATTCTAATGCCAAAACTATTTACGATGTTCAGTACCTTTTCGATAGCTTCCCTTGCATTGCCAGGTATGAGTGGTTTTGTTGCAGAATTGATAGTATTGTGGGGACTAATTACTAGTGAAAAATATCTTGTAATGCCCAAAATACTAATTACTTTTGTAATCGCAATTGGAATAATATTAACCCCTATTTATTCATTATCTATGTCACGCCAGATCTTTTATGGATATAAGTTATTGAATGCCCCTAAGTCTTATGTCTTGGATTTTGGACCGCGCGAGTTATTTGTCTCAATCTCTATCTTTCTTCCTGTAATAGGAATTGGGCTGTACCCAGATTTTGTTCTTTCACTATCAGTTGATAAGGTTGAGGTTATTTTATCTAATGTTTTTCTAGCTAGTTTTCTTAACTAAAAAAATTCTCTAATTTTGAAATGTTATCAATCTATAGCGCTCAAATAGGTTGGTTTTCTTCTCCGGACCTTTTACTTTTTTTCATCATTTGTACTTTTTTTCATCATTTTAAAGAATAGAAAAAAAAAATACCTTTTTTATTCTTTAAAATGATGAAAAATGAACTTTCATTTGAATTTCATTTTCAACGAATGTACGCGTGCGAGAACCGCGCGAATTAACACACTACTGTATGCGCGCGGTTCTGGTCTGTTCATCCAAACTCTAGTATATAATTTTTGACTCTACTTTGTATGGATTCGTAAGAAACGTTCTTTAATTTAACTAGACATTCCCGGAAATGAACCATAACTATGTAGTCCTATTCCTAATAGATTAACTCCAAAATAGCATATCCAAATTATCAGAAAGCCTATAACGGCCACAATTGCAGAATTTGCACCCCAGAAATTTTGATTTGTTCTAGTATGCAAATAAATAGCGAAGACGATCCAAGTAATAAAAGCCCAAGTTTCTTTTGGATCCCAACTCCAATATGATCCCCATGCTTCATTAGCCCATACTGCTCCCGAAAGAATACCCATGGTTAAAAAGATAAACCCTAGATTAATCACACGATAACTCCAATAATCCAATTGTTGAACCAATTGGATCTTGTAATAATTCTTAACAGAAACAAAATAAGTCTTTCCGAAAATATCCATTCTTTGATTCCTGTATTGAATTTCGTCAAATGCAAGTGACTCAATTAATCTTAATAACTCATTACATTTCTTTCGACATGTAATAACTAGAAGCGCAGCTGATAATAATGATCCACATAGAAGAGCCCCATAACTCAATATCATCATACTTACGTGCATTATTAACCACTCAGATTGGAGGGCAGGTACTAATATTCCAGATTTATTTATTTCAGTTAAAAGACCTGAAGTAGCAAAGCCTTGGGTAAAAATAGTACTTGAGGCGGTTATTCTACTTATATTTTTATTTTTTTTGAAATAAGCGACTATATGAATAAGGGAGAAACTCCATGAAAGAAAGATTACTGATTCATATAAATTACTTAGTGGAAAATGGGCTGAATAAATCCAACGAGTGAATAATAATCCTGTTAGACATACAAACGTAGTTATGATGCCCGTTTCTGATAAATCATATGGTTTGAGGATTGTCGTAACCACTAGGTTTATCAAGCGAATTGTAATTACAATTGAAACAATCGAAAACGACAGATGAATTAATATATGCTCTAAGGTTAAAAATATCATAAAAAAAAAAGAGTAATCCCTTACTTCAATTAATTAATCGAAATGGGGAATTTAATTTATTATTCATTAATTAATTATAAGATCTATTTTCTCTCTTTTAGAAAACGACATGCCGCTACTCGGACTCGAACCGAGATGCTATAGCACTGCTTCCTAAGAGCAGCGTGTCTACCGATTTCACCATAGCGGCTTGCTCACATCCATAATAGCTTATTATTATTCAATTGTCGAGATTAAAACATTCAATTCAATCAAGGAAAAACTTTGGAATACAGATTTTAATTGATAAATATTAATTAGTTGAAAGATCGATTTTAAGATTCATATTTTCAGTTTAGTTAGAACTACAATTGAAAAAAAAAATTTCTTGTGTGTGTTTTCTTGTTTCTAATTTTTTAATTTTAGAAATTTGAAACAAGAAAATCCATTAGTTAAGTTCTTTTCTGGATTGTGCTGAAATCAGAAGATATATCAACTATATAGGAATTCAGAGAAGTAAGAAGTAAGAAAGTTATTCAAAATGAAAGCCAATAGTGAAAGTGAATTTGACCCCAAAATATTATCTCTAACCCTATGACAAATTAGGCTGATGGGGAAGATAAGACTCCCCACCAACAACATAGAAAAAATAGACTACAATGAAAGGTCGAACCTTGTCATTTTTCTTTCTTTTCTTATTGTAATGTTTTTCGCATTAGTCGAATTCGTTCAATAAAATTTTTTTCTTTTGCATCTGAAATGGCCCAATTTTAGAGGCACATCGATTCAGATTATTACAACGTTTTATCACTTCGTCTAGATAAGAACCCGAAGCCTTGTGGCTTCGAATTCGTTCTCAACCAATTCGAATTAACAGTTTGTTTATACAAAAATTTCCATACTGTCACAATTTTTAACGCTGACGTATATGCCTTCCCTTTCCAAATATTTTTACGAATACGCTTTTTTGCGATAGAAGTACGTTTTTTTGGAACTGCCATTTCAAAATGAAGGGGTTTCCTATATAGTTGAATGTCAAAGACATCTATTGTTCAAAACGATTGGTTAATTACTATTCATTAGCTAGATTAGTGTTCATTTTTTCTCATATATTTCTCTAACCAGTTGTACTATCTAAATCGAATTATGAATCTAATTCAAAAAAAAATGAAAAAGGAAAAAGACCAATCTATCTTGTTTCAGCATTCGACACTTCATTTAGATGTAATAAAATCTATTCAAGTAGTTTAAACGATACCCTTTGCCTACTAAAAAATGGAATCTTTCTTGCTTGCGGTAAGAATTGGCCTACAAAATTTTTGAATTTGAATCAGATTAGTAATTAATCTGTTATCGTCTAAGATGCATCTTTTTAGCTTTTCTGAATAGCTACAAAAGAAAGTCTATTTTTTAGATAGACTCAGGTATTGTAACCTTTTCCAATAAATAAAAAAATTTGAACTTGAAAATAATAAATCTCATAATGGTTTAATTAATTGGAATAAACTAACGAAAATGAGGATTTATTAAGCGGATGACATTAGTGAATCCCCCGATTGATATATGAATGAAGTACTTTTTAGTGTAATTACCGATACTTGCTCTACTACTCATTTGAAGAATTGTAGATGGGTGATTTAAATATTTTAACTTTTTCGAAAAGATTCGAAATAAGTAAGAATATGAAAAGGGAATTTTTTTTTTGAATTGGTACAGATTTTTATTTTCTTTTTTTATTGACCCTTTTTGCACGGGGGAGGATCCAGTGACTCAAAAGCAATTAATTAAGACTCAAAAACTTTTTATTTTTATGACACATACATTTCAATATGCGTGTATAATACCTTTCCTTCCACTTCCCATTCCTATATTACTAGGGGTGGGGCTTCTTCTTTTTCCCACCGCAACAAAAAGTCTTCGTCGTATGTGGGCTTTTCAGAGTGTTTTATTATTAAGTCTAGTCATGGTTTTTTCAATCAATCTGTCTATTCATCAAATAAATAGCAGTTTCACCTATCAATATGTTTGGTCTTGGATCATAAATAATGATTTTTTTTTAGAATTCGGCTACTTAATGGATCCACTTACTTCTATTATGTCAATATTAATTACTACGGTTGGAATTATGGTTCTGATTTATAGTGATAATTATATGTTGTACGATCGTGGATATTTGAGATTTTTTGCTTATATGAGTTTTTTCAGCACTTCCATGTTGGGATTAGTTACTAGTTCGAATTTGATACAAATTTATATTTTTTGGGAATTAGTTGGAATCTGTTCATATCTATTAATAGGATTTTGGTTCACACGACCTGTTGCAGCAAATGCTTGTCAAAAAGCGTTTGTAACTAATCGTGTCGGTGATTTTGGTTTATTATTGGGAATTTTAGGTTTTTATTGGGAAACGGGCAGTTTTGAATTTAGGGATTTATTCCAAATATTCAATAACTTTGTTTATGAGGGCAATCTTTTTTTTGTTACTTTGTGCGCTGTTTTAGTATTTTCTGGCGCCGTTGCTAAATCAGCCCAATTTCCCCTTCATGTCTGGTTACCGGATGCCATGGAAGGGCCAACTCCTATTTCCGCTCTTATGCATGCGGCTACTATGGTAGCCGCGGGAATTTTCCTTGTAGCCCGACTTCTACCTCTTTTCCGATTCATACCTCACATAATGAATTTAATCTCTTTGATAGGGATAATAACAGTATTTTTTGGAGCTACTTTAGCTCTTGCTCAAAAAGATATTAAGAGGGGTTTAGCCTATTCCACAATGTCTCAATTGGGTTATATGATGTTAGCTCTAGGTATGGGGTCTTATCGAAGTGCTTTGTTTCATTTGATTACTCATGCTTATTCTAAAGCATTATTGTTTTTAGGCTCCGGCTCCGTTATTCATTCAATGCAAACACTTGTTGGATATTCTCCAAATAAAAATCAAAATATGGTTTTCATGGGAGGTTTAAGAAAACATGTCCCAATTACTAAAATGTCTTTTTTATTAGGTACACTTTCTCTTTGTGGTATTCCACCTCTTGGTTGTTTTTGGTCGAAAGATGAAATTCTTATTGATAGTTGGTTCTATTCACCTATTTTTGCAATAATAGCTTGGTCTACAGCAGGATTAACCGGATTTTATATGTTTCGGATCTATTTACTTACTTTTGAAGGACATTTAAACGTTGATTTGCAAAATTACAGCGGTCAAAAAAAGATTTCTATTTATTCAGTATCTCTATGGGGTAAAGAACGTGCCAAAGTCAATAAGACAGACTTTCCTTTGTTAATTTTATTAACAATGAATAATAAGAAAAGTGCTTCTTTTTTTGCAAATAAGCTCTATCGAATTAATCAGAATACAAAAAAGATAAACCAAACTTTTATTACTATTTCTGATTTTAGCAATAAGAATATTTTTTCATATCCTTATGAATCGGATAATAATATATTATTTCCTATCCTTGTATTAGTTCTATTTACTTTGTTTGTTGGATTCCTGGGAATTCCTTTTAATGGATTGGATATATTAT